TACTAGTAAAGTACTAGTAATAAGTAATAAAAAAAACTAAATACCGAGTTCTTTCGAGGATTTTGGACAAAACAGATAGGGCTCTATAAAACTATTTATGTCATGGCATAAAAATGGATTGCACAACAATCGACAATTCTCTTTTTTATTTTTTTATCTAATTTATTTACAAAAAAATAATAATATTAGTAATATAAATTATATTTATATAAATTACTAATATAATAAGAAATAAAACTTTGCTTCTCTATCATAGATATGGAAATCATAAATATGGAAATAATCCGTCTTCTGATTTGATTGTTGTTTCAATAAAAGCCAAGCATTTTCTATTTAAAATAAAGCAAAATCGTTTTATCTACGATTTTTGATTTCGAACAAAAACAAAAAAAAAGGCCCGGCTAGGTAATGACCAGGCCAGGCCGTGCAAAGAAAACAAAACAACTCTTTCTTTCGGTATTCTTTTTTTTTTTTATTCGAAATATTTCTTTTGAGCCTTTTATTTATCTAAATAGGATTGCTTATCAAAGTTGTATATATTAAAGTTGTATATATCAATATAGCTAAAATACTATGTAAATAGTAAAAGTAAAATAGTAAATAGTAAAAGTAAAATAATATATCTTAAAATAGATAAAGAAGGGATTTTTTGAAGTCTTCCATTTTGGGTAATGTAACTAACTAATATAGTAATTATCCTTTTTCAATTCGGAGAGATGGCTGAGTGGACTAAAGCGTCGGATTGCTAATCCGTTGTACGAGCTTTTCGTACCGAGGGTTCGAATCCCTCTCTTTCCGTTGCCATTGATAACTCGGTTTTTTTTTTATCTTGGAAATTCTAATTCTTCGAACCTTTTTTTTTTTTTAATTAAAAAAAGATGTGCAATAGCTAAAATCCTAAGAACATTTAAAAATTAAGCAAGTAAAGGGAAAGGCCTCTTTTTTTATTCTTCACGCCCAGGATTCCGTCCTGGATCATTAGATAAGAATCCAAAGATGAACAGAGAAACAAAAAATATTACTACCGTGTAAACAAAGAGTTTGAGAGTAAGCATTACACAATCTCCAAAAGATCATTTTTGTTTTGAAAAAAAAAGAGAATAGATTCTCCATTTTTATACCGCATACCTACCTTATTTTTACCCTAATAAATGAAAGGATTTCTAGAAATGAAATAAAAAAGAATTTTCAAAAATTCTTTTTGTAATGAAAGAAACGAGCGGACTCTTATTTCAAAAAAAAGTTTTTCCTACCCCCTCGGGGCCTTTACTTTATTATTTTATTATTACTAATAGGATTATTTAATAAATGGAAAGGAATCAAAATGAGAAAAAAAGGGGGGGGTTCAGCCTTTCTCTAAGCTATCTACGAATTAGTTAAATCGAGAGTTCATACTATCCTGTAAGACTTATCTGATCTTATCCATTCTTTCGAATTTTTTCGAAAAAAAAAAAAAAAAATAATGTCCTAGACATTATTAAAAAATGAAAAATTTTATCGAAAACTTACAGCAGCTTGCCAAACAAAGGCTAAGAGAAAAAATAGAAGGGGTATTACTGGCATAAAATCTACGATTGGACTCAAAAAAGCGTAGGCCTCGGGCAATTTTGCTAAGAAAAAACTACTCGAATAAGGGGTGGAATTAAGACAGATCAAACTAAGGATATTAAGCATAACAAACATTTTTTTTTTGACTTGGAGATAATTGGATTTTGATTGATTTAATATAATAATAATATTATATAATAATAATAATATATTATTATTATTTAATATTATATTTTTATTGATATATGGTAAAAATGACGAAAGTAAGGTAAATCAAAAATAGATCAAAAAAAAAAAAGAAAATCCTTTTTTTTTACTTGAACTTGCCCAATCAAAAATATTTCTATTTTATTTTTCGAATTGAAGAAATCATCCTTTCATATAATATCTTAATTGAATTATATGTAATGATCAATAAATTCCGTTTTGGTTTATCTATAGATAATTCTATATCTACAAGTGTCAAAATTCCAGGAACAATAGAGACCATAGATATTTGGACTGGAATTGACGAATAACCAATACCCATACTATATCTCTATTAGTATCGAATAGAAATCACAATGGGGCGTGGCCAAGTGGTAAGGCAACGGGTTTTGGTCCCGGTATTCGGAGGTTCGAATCCTTCCGTCCCAGAGAATACCTATTATTTCTAGATCTATATAAAGATCTATATTATATAAAGATAAATTATGAGACTAATGTGAAATGACAATTGTCTTTTTGAACTAATTTCGATTTATCTTTAAAATTCTCAATGGATAGAACGTGATTCTTCTTTCTGATTTTTAATCATATCTTTTTCTGAAATTTAGTTCAAATAAAAAAAATACAGATGGAGCTATATCGAGTTATGATTTACATAAGGGAGGACTAGGACCCTAGATGACAATAATTTGCAATAAAGTAAAAAAGGGTAAAATTAAGGGAGTGAATGTGCCTTTCATGGTATATCAATTGCCTTAGACAATTTCTCTTTGAGTTAGTTATTTCGAACTATACTATATCCATTAGTTATTTCGAACTATACTATATCCATATGATAATAAGAGTTAATCGACAACGTAAGATATCAATTTCAATTTCAGTGTCTATAGAAACCTGATTAACAAACCATCAAGTTACATACGTAACACATGTATTTTCTTTGAACCTCGTTTTTCACTATTTTATCTTGTATTTCATTTGGCTCGAATAAATAATTAGATTGGTGTCATAATAAAGACTGGGGGATTCATACACAATTCTATTCCCCTTGCTTTAAATAAAAATTATTGAACCTCAGAAACTACGCGAAAAGTGAGGAAATGCGTAATTTCTTATTTTATTAGCTTTTATTAGCGTTTTATTTGGTTGATAAGCTTTTTTGAAAAAGATTTTTGATTCATTAATTTGAAATATTCAAAAGAGAATAGTCCTAATTAAGTCCAATGACACCTCTTCATGCTATCTGATAGCTAGAGTAAATTTCTTTTTTTTTATTCGATTTTTTATTTTCGTTTTCATTTTTCATTCTGAAATGAAAGAAAAGAGCCTAAATCTGACTTTCCATCAACCCTTTTTATCCAACCTCACTCTATGAAAAAAAAAAATTAGATTGTTTCAATCTATATTTTTGCATCACCGATTTAGATGATCAAAAGCGATCCTTAGTAAAACGTTATTCAAATAGTGATATTGGGATGGGGTAGGGTTTTTCAATTCAATAACTGTTTGAATCATTTCTTCTGACTATTTGATAGTCGAAGAAGGCGTATACTGTTGAATATATCCTATTAGGTTTAGGTTACTTGAAGATGAAATGTAAATTGAATAAAATGTAAATTGAATAATAAAGAATAATAAACAAAGAACTTTTTATTCGTAATATTTATAAATTTTGTATAACTTAATAAAGAAAATAAAACTATTGCATTATTGAATAAAAAAAAATGCATTGAAATTGAATTCTTGATAAGATTGCTTTACTTTAGCAAACATCAATTCATATAAAATCATATAAAAGAAGAAAAAATATAGATTTCTCTATAGATTTCTCTGAAACGATCGAACAAATGACTATTCCTGATTCCCTAATTGAATCAATTACATATCAGCTCCAAACTAAACTAGAGAAATGTTATGGTAAAACTTCGTTTGAAACGATGTGGTAAAAAGCAACGTGCGGCTTGGCAGACACGATCAGTTGTGGATTCTTACAACCACCATTTTCTATTCTATAGCAATGAAGGTGCTCTTCGCTCGACATCCGTTGTTCTGTTCCATTAGAACCACAACCACGGTTTTTTGTTGGGTTTTAATGTCAACAGTATATGAATGATGTAGCTCGAGTAGAAAGTATTGATTCAATTCTCAGGGGCAAAGATCTAAGGTTAGTCCTAATTAATAAGTTGGAACAACTTCGTAAGTATATTCTATTTTCGATCTAGTAGAAATCGAAAGAATCCAATTCGAGCAAGTTTCACAAATAAAAAACGAAAATTTGTGCGGAATTAGTGAAACTCTTTTAATCAAAAGTCTATCATGCAGTAATCGATCGTTCGTATGATTTTTTGATAGAAAGAAATCATAAATAAGGGGCATGTTGCTGCCATTTTGAAATGATTCAAATTCACCGAAGTAATGTCTAAACCCAATGATTCTGGGCAAAGATAAAGTAGTTTGGAACAAGGAAATACCCCCTTTTTAAATTGTCTCGACAACTTAGATAAAGGATAAAGAATCAAAATCTATTCTAAACGAGACAAACAAAAAGGGGGTTAGAGACCACTCAAAAAATGAAATGCCTAGTTTTGTTTTCTTTTGAACTATTTCAGAGTTAGCCAACTTGAGTTATGAGAATACAAGTGATTTTTTTTGATAAAGAGGAATAAAAAAAGGATTAAATAATCCATAGTCTAATTGATTTGATGATGTTATGTAGCTATTTAACATTCTAATGCGATACATAGATCTAACTTACAATTTCTCGAGCCGTACGAGGAGAAAACTTCGTATACGTTTCTAGGGGGGGGGTTCTAGTTCATCTACATCTATCCCAATGAGCCCTTTATCGAATCGTTGCAATTGATGTGCGATCTCGAAGAGAAGGAAGAGATCTTCAGAAAGTGGGTTTTTATGATCCGATAAAAAATCAAACCTATTTAAATATTCCCGGGATTCTATATTTTCTTGAAAGGGGCGCTCAACCTACAGAAACTGTTTATAATATTTTTAAAAAGGCCGGGATTTTTACAGAATTTGATTTTAATCAAATGAAAGTCAATTAATGAAATAAAAAAAAAAGAGAGAGAGAAGAGGGCGGGGGGTGATTCATATATAGCTTTGTATAACTTTTTTTTTTCTACTAAACCCCCCTTTTTTTTACTCTATTTACTCATTTATTTAAGATGGATATAAAAAGATCAAGTGAATAAATGAAGTAATTGGATCGGCGAAACATATAAAATTGT